TTAAAAATGAATTCTCTAGCAATTGGCTCCGTACCACTGAAATATCTGGTCGTATGCTTGAAAGATAACCCAAAAAATCAAAGGAATGCTTGGATAATTGGTTTATATGGATTCTTCCTGGTTGAGACCATACATAAAAATGACATTGCCAAAAATTGACAAGATAATATTTCCATTTAGTCATCAGAAGAGGAGTATCTTTTGATGCCAGAATCGATTTTCCTTGATAGCTAACATACTGTATAAAAGGGTCCTTGAAGAACCACAGGGTGGCCGGAAATAAGACTTCTTCGACAGGATATTTTATTTTTTCATAAAAACGTATTCGCTCAAAAAAGATCCTAAAAGAGGTTAATCGTAAATGATTAGACTGATTACGTAGAAAAAGTAAAATGGATTCGTATTCACCTACATAAGAATTGTATAGGAGCAAGAATAATCTTTGATTACTTTTTGCAAAAATGGATTTTTTTGGAGTAATAACAGTATTCCAACTATAATACTCGTGAAGAAAGAGCCGTAATAAATGCAAAGAGGAGGGATCTTTCACGTAGTAGCGAAGGGTTTGAACCAAGATTTCCAGATGGATAGGGTAGGGTATGAGTACATCTGATGCATAATTTAAATGTGGAAATTTGTCCTCGAAAAAAGGAAATATTGAATGAATTGATCGTAAATTATAAGATTTTACGGTTTCTGTCTCCTCTAAGGAAGATACTAATCGTAGGGAAAACGGAATTTCCACAATGACTGCAAATACCTCCGATATCATTTGAGAATACAAATTTTTGTTGTACCCCAAAAATTTATTTTGATTAGAATCATTAACGGAAAGAATAAAATGATTCTGTTGATACATTCGACTAATTAAACGTTTTAGAATTAGTAAACTAGATTTCTTGTCATAACCTACATTATCCAATAAAACGGATCTATTTAAACCACGATCATGAGCAAGGGCATAAATAGACTCCCGAAAGATAAGTGGGTATAGTAAGTCGTGTTGCTGAGATCTATATAATTCGAAATATCCTTGAAAGTCTTCCATTTAAAATTAAATTTGAATCAGAAAAGAAATAGGGAGTTTTTGGGGTTATCAAATGATACATAGTACGATACAGTTAAAACAAGGTATTTCTAGTAAGAAAAAACTAGATACCTCGGAAACAAGTTAAACTCATCAACGGGCTCTCTAGAACCTCCCCTTCCTTTCCATACAATAGGTTTATATGTTCATTTATAGGATAACAAGATAGTTAGAAGCCCTTTATTTTATCAATCTAATCGCTCTTTTGATTTTGAAAAAAAAAAAAGAAAAGAAATCTCTTTATCAATATACTACCTTCTTCTACACATTTATCTCTACCCCGTAAAGGGGAATAGCTAATAGTTAGGGCTCATAAGAAATTTCTAATCCACTCATCGGAAAAGCTTTTACCACATTAGGCACTAATATATTTTTAACGTCTAATTAGATGGGGTAATCATTCAAAAATTAAGAACAGAAGCTCGTTACTTTTTATTTCCCTAGAATTGGAACCTCTAGTAAGGCTCTACCCATTTATTCACTTGACCCCTTCCCCCAAAAATTCTTTTTTTTTTAATTGAATTTAAACAATTGAAATAATATTTTGGACCTATTCAGTAAGAAAGAATGAAATATTCTCAGAATTATCCATTGCTACGACATGCTACTTTTTCCATTCATTCCTTTCAGGATCAGTCGTGGTCTTACAAACTCTACCGATGGTATGGACGAATCCGTTTCTTCATACAAATGTGTAAAAGATGTTAGCCGCACTTAAAAGCCGAGTACTCTACCGTTGAGTTAGCAACCCAAATAAACAAATTAGAATGTGTAGATACAATCAGAATCCCAATAAATAACGAAATTGAATGGCACAACACAATCAAACCATTAAAAAAACAATGAAAAAAAAACTCTAATCCGCTCTAAACATAATAAAAATGAACAAATCCGACGAAAATACAAAAATTCTCAAATAAAAGATAAAATAAAGTCACAGATTTTCAAATATTTATAGACCGCTTCTTGTCTCTCTGCTCTTAATATTATTAATTAAATATTATTCATTAATTAGTATATATCGAGTTTGATTGATTTAAATCTTAATCAAAAAAGACTTCCTCTATGACAGTATGACAGAAAATCTAAGAAGATTATTTGAATGAAATGAAATCTATGGAACAGGGATAAATAGATCCATTTATCCACGATCGGATTATATTTATTTGATACACTGTTGTCAATATTAATATTGACAAAAACATAAGCATACAAAAGATAAAACAAATTCTAAATCGAACTAACAATTCTGATTTCAATCAATTTAAATTAATCAAATTATTTAATTTAATTGGAAATGTAAAAAAAACGAAGGACTTGTGTTGGATTGGCACTACACTATATATAAATAGAATATTTAGTATATAAATATAAATAGAATATTTAGTATATAAAATAATATAAGTATATAAATATAAGTGAAAGACTTAATTAAGGAAGACAGGGAAGAAGTAGAAAATAAGTGAAAGACTTAATTAAGGAAGACAGGGAAGAAGTAGAAAAAAACGAGGTTTATTCAATAACTAAAATAATCGGGTTTAGTCCTTCATTTTTTTTTTTCATTAATTGAATTTTGTTTGTTGATTAAGGCTAAGTTCCGTAAAAACCCCCGCCTTTTTTAAAATATCATGAACAGTTCCTGTGGGTTGAGCGCCTTTTTCAAGGAAGTATAGAATAGCAGGAACATTTAAATAAATTTGATTGTTTATCGGATCATAAAAACCCACTTTCCGAAGATCTCTTCCCTCTCGTCGGGATCGAACATCAATTGCAACGATTCGATAAATAGCTCATTGGGATAGATGAACAATACCCCCCCTAGAAACGTATAAGAGGTTTTCCCCTCGTACGGCTCGAGAAAATTCAAAATTATGTCATTATGTCTATGTATAGAATTACAATATCAAATATATCCATAAAATCATCAAATAAATTAGACTATTGATTTGAGTACTTTTTTTCTTATTCTTACCCAACAAAAAATTAATAGTATTTGCACCCCATAACTCAAGTTGGATAACTCTGAAATAACTCAAAAGAGAAACCCTTTATTTTAGCTACTTCATCTATTGAGCGGTCTCTAACCCTTTAATTGTCTGCCTTCTTTAAAATCTATTTAGATTCTTCATTCTGATCTAGTTGTTAAGACAATTAAAAAAGGTATTTCCTTGTTCCAGGATCTTTGCCTTGAATCATTGGGTTTAGACATTACTTCGGTGATCTTTAAATCCTTTCAAAACGGCAGCAACATACCGTTTTTTGTGATTTCTTTTTGTCAAAGAATCATACGAATGTTTGATTTCTGCATAATACACTTTCCTTTTGATTTGATCGAAAGAGTTTTACCAATTTCAACAAACCTTCCCTTTTAATTAGAAATTTTCTCGAATGGGCCCTTTTAGTTTATGTATCGAAAATATACTTACGAAGTTGTTCCAATTTGTTGATTGATACTAACCCTAGATTCTTGCCCCTGAAAAAAAAAAAAAATACTTTCTACTCGAGCTCCATCCTATACTATACTATATTATATCATCCCCCCGCCCCCCAAAAAAGGGGGGGGGGGTACAGTGGAATAGAACAAATGATGTCGAGCCAAGAGCACTTTCATTCCTATAATATATAATATAAAAAAGTGGTGGATGTAAGACTCCACAGGGGATCATGTCCTTCAAGTCGCACGTTGCTTTCTACCACATCGTTTTAAACGAAGTTTTACCATAACATTCCTTCAGTTTGGAACCCATATGTAATTGATTCAATTATGAAATCGTGAATAATCATTGGTTCGAGTGGTACATAGTAATCTATACTCTTTTCTTCTATATGAAAAACAGGGTCTCAGCAAGAAAAAATCAATTTAACCCCGTTTTTTAGATTAATAAAGATTAATAGAATTAAATATTGGAAATTCTATAAAAATAGAAATCCTTTTTTATTTTATAAATTCTTTTGATTCTTTTATTTATATCATTCGATATTTTAAACCATTTTTCTATTATTGTAAAAATAAAATTAGTTAACTAAATTATAACTAATATAACACGAATAAATAAATATAATACGAAGAAATCAAGTTATTTTAAATCTGTATCTTCAAGTAAGATAATAGTGATAGAATAAATTCAACAATTTCACACTTCTTCAAGTACCAAGAACTCATAGCGGTTCGTTACAAAGATTAAATTGATTGAAAAATCTCCTATCCGATATAATTATTTGCATCTTTGCAAAAAATAAAGTTTTACAGCAAGGACTTTTCGTTTTTTATCATCCGTTTATCATTAGTAAGAGAGAGATAAATTCATATTGGAGTAAACGGTCTGTGATTAAAAAAAGATAGATAAAAAAACACTGATGTAAGAGAAGATTGAAATTTTATTTTGTTATTTTTTCATATTTATACTGTAAAATCATTATTATTTAAAGAATTGCCACAGAATTCAATTTCCTGTTTCATATGCGTGTTATTTCAACTCAATTTAATTTGTAAAAAAGATATGATTCCGCCGATAAAAAAAATAATAATAATAATAACATTCTATACCAATACTCTACTCTTAATCTAATCTTAATACAAATACGGACAATCTTAATACGGAAGGCTGCTCTAAAAGGCAACCTTAAACCTTATATATATATATATTTTATTATGATATATAGATAGATATTTTATATTATAAAATTATAAATATATAATTTATAATAAAATATAGACTGGGTATGCTCTGGGACGGAAGGATTCGAACCTCCGAATAGCGGGACCAAAACCCGTTGCCTTACCACTTGGCCACGCCCCATTTATTTATATTCGACACTAATAAACACTAATATTGGTACGGGTTATTCGTCAACTCCAGTCTAAATATCTATTATTTTAAAAATAGATTACTAGAATTTTTATACATGTAAACTATACATGTAGACATAGAATTAAACTGAATTTATTGATCATTACATATAATTCAATTAAGATATTGTACGAAAGTATGATTTATTCTATTCTCTTTTGATTTGAGATATAGAAGGATTTTTGGTTGAGTGAGTTCAAATAAAAGAAAGTTTTTTGGTCTATCGTATTTTATTTTTATTCATTTTTTTCTTCTATCAATAATAACATATCTATAATAATAAAAAACTCAATTAAATTTATTAACAACTCAATCAAAATAAATACAATTATCCCCAAAAACAAAATGTTTGTTATGCTTAATATTTTTAGTTTGATCTGTATCTACCTTAATTCTGCTCTTTATTCCAGTAGCTTTTTCGTAGCCAAATTGCCCGAAGCCTACGCTTTTTTGAATCCAATTGTAGATGTTATGCCGGTGATACCCCTGTTCTTTTTTCTCTTAGCCTTTGTTTGGCAAGCTGCTGTAAGTTTTCGATGATATTTTTAATAAAGTGCCAGACAAATTAATGATTTATTCAAAAAGAAAATTGTAGAATTGATAAGCTCAGATAAGTCCTATACTCTCAATTCAAATATTGAAATTATTGTACAACCGCGACAAATCTGGATCACCCCACTTTCCACTTTATTTCTTGGTGTCAAAATAAAAATAAAAGGGGTCGGGTATGTGGTATAAAAGTGGAGAATCTATTCTCTTTTTTCCTAAAAAAATCTTGGAGATTGTGTAATGCTTACTCTCAAACTATTTGTTTACACGGTAGTGATATTCTTTGTTTCTCTCTTTATCTTCGGATTCCTGTCTAATGATCCAGGACGTAATCCTGGACGTGAAGAATAAAAAATAAAGTTTTCTTTGCTTGATTTTAAACTGTTATTTTAAACTGTTATTAGTAAGATTTTATCTATTCCACTTATTAATTTTTAACTAGTTAATAAAAAAAGAGCTTGCGATAAATTCGAAAGAAAATACCAAGTCATCAACGAAAACGGAAAGAGAGGGATTCGAACCCTCGGTACGAAAAACTCGTACAACGGATTAGCAATCCGACGCTTTAGTCCACTCAGCCATCTCTCCTCCCAATTGAAAAAGGATAATACTATGTTACATTATAAAAAATAAGGCTTGAAAACGCCCGTCATAGTATATACTCTTATTTTTTTTTTTTTTTTTATTTCGTCCGAAGGGGCTTTTTAGTTCCACGGCCCGGTCAGTACTTAGCCGGGCCCGCCCTTTTGTTCCAACAAATCATAACTAAAAGATTTAACAAATCATAACTAAAAGATTTATTAAATTGAAAAAAAAAAAAAAAAAAAAATGAAATTTCTATGATATAGAATCGAATGGTATAGAATCAAAGTGCCATTTCTTTCTTGGTTAGTCCTTTTATTCCGGTCCGGTTTAAATAAGAAAAGGGGAACTCTCGTTTGTTGCCACAATCTATTTTTGTGTTATAGATTAAGTTCGAAACAAAAAACCCGGGCAAAAAATGTTATTGAGTTATCAAATAAATCCCCTTTTCCAAATCTCATTAGTTCCTCTGATACAAAAGGTAAACGTCCTAGTTTTCATAATGCTTTTCTGATCTTTTGTTTTATTTTTTGATTAGGGTCGACAAAAGGTCCATTTATATATAATAATCTGATTGTAGCGGGTATAGTTTAGTGGTAAAAGTGTGATTCGTTCTATAACCCTTTATATAGTTAAGGGGTCTTTCGGTTTGATTAATATTCATTCCGAACAAAAACTTTAGTTCTTAAAAGGATTGAATCCTTTCCCTCTCAATGAAAAATTCGAGGAAGAATATAAATTCTCGTTATTTGTATCCAAGAATCAATTTAAAATTGAAAAATTGGATTATGAGATTACGAAACATAATTTTTTTATTGGATCAATACTTCCAATTGAATGAGTATAAGTAAAGGACCCATGGATAAAGATAAAAAGTGTATTTCTAATCGTAACTAAATCTTCAATTTTTCATTTCTGTAGGGGGAATTGAAGCAAAACAGCTAGTAAACAATGTCTTTGGTTTACTAAAGACATCGAGAAATTGTTTTAGCTCGGTGGAAACAAAATGCTTTTCCTAAGGATTCTTTCAAATAGAAGTAGAGAACGAAGTAACTAGAAAGATTGTTAGAATATAACACCCCTCTCTATAGGGATCGTCTAAAAAGCGGGTTGTTCTGAATAGATTCAGACATAAAAGCTGACATAGACGTTATGGGTCAGATTTTTTATTTCGTTCATGTCTGAATCTGGGAATTTATCCATCTTCCATAAAGGAGCTGAATGAAACCAAAGTTTCACGTTCAGTTTTGAATTAGAGACGTTAAAAATGATGAATCAACGTCGACTATAACCCCTAGCCTTCCAAGCTAACGATGCGGGTTCGATTCCCGCTACCCGCTTTTACTTTTTAATATTAAAAAAAAAGGTTGAATGAATCGAATTAATATAATACATCATTGACTTGAAGACTAAATTCTTGGAATTCTTTCA